TCTGGAAAAATGAATAAACAGACCCATATATAATATATGCTATGAATAACCCGAAAAAGGCTATACTTACTGAAAAAATGGAATTTGTAAAAAATTCATACCAATTCACAGAATAATTCGAATTTGGATGGAAAAGATTTTGGGATGGGGTTAACCATTTCGATAATATATCAGAATCCATTACTCCTTGATCAAAAGAAATTCCTATTGATCCAACGAACAAAGTAAATAGTACCAATACAAGCAGAGGAAATAGCATAGTATTGTCTGATTCGTGAGGATACATGGAAGTATATTTATTTCCAAAGTAAGTACTAAAGTATCGTATCTTATCATTATCAAAAATTGTATATGTACCTTTTGAAAAAAAGTGGACCTTACTATTCATTGTTGATAAAAGAAAATTTTTATTGACTGTTTTTGGTGCTTCTTTTCCCCATAGAGATATTGAATAGAACGAGTTACTTTTAGTGCTACTGTGATTTTGAAAATAAATGCGCAAATACCCATCAAAGGTAAGTAAATATACCCGAAACATATAAAATGCGGTTAATCCTATTGTGAAATAAGGTATTATTGCAAAAATTGGTGAATATAACCAACTATCATTAAGAATTTCATCTTTGGACCAAAAACAAGCAAGAGGTGGAATACCACAAAGAGAAAGTGTACCTAATAAAAAAGTAGTTCTTGTAATTGGAACATATCTTGTTAAACCACCCATAAGAACCATATTCTGACTTTTTTCTGGTGAATATCCAACAATAGGTTCCATTGAATGAATAATAGATCCAGATCCCAAAAACAATAAAGCTTTAGAATAGGCATGAGTGATCAAATGGAATAAAGCCGCTCGATAAGAACCTATACCTAGAGCTAACATAATATAACCTAATTGAGACATTGTAGAATAAGCTAAACTTCTTTTAATGTCTCTTTGAGCAAGAGAAAAAGTAGCTCCTAATAGTACTGTTATTACACCTATTAAAGAAATGAAATTCATTATATAAGGTATGTCTATGAAAAGAGGAATAAGCCGAGCTACAAGAAAAATTCCTGCTGCTACCATAGTAGCAGCGTGTATAAGGGCCGAGATAGGAGTAGGTCCTTCCATGGCATCAGGTAACCATACGTGGAGGGGGAATTGCGCAGATTTAGCAATTGCACCGACAAATAATAAAGAGGCGCACAAAGTAGCAAATAAAGAGCTGACCCCATTATTATGGATCAAGTTATTAGCTATTTCGAACAAATCCCGAAATTCCAAACTACCTGTTATCCAATAAAGACCTAAGATTCCTAATAATAAACCAAAATCTCCTACACGATTAGTTACAAAAGCTTTTTGACAAGCACTTGCGGCAATCGGTCGTGTGAACCAAAACCCTATTAATAAATAGGAACACATTCCCACTAGTTCCCAAAAAATATGAATTTGTATCAAATTAGAACTAGTAACTAATCCCAACATGGAAGTATTGGAAAAACTCATATAAGCAAAAAATCTCAAATATCCTTGGTCGTGAGACATATAATTGTCACTATAAATAAGAATCATGACTCCAACAGTAGTAATTAGTATTGACATAATAGAAGTAAGTGGATCGATCAAATATCCAAACTCTAAGGAAAAATCAATATCTATGGTCCAAGACCATAGATATTGATAAATAAAACTTCCATTTATTTGTTGAATAGACAGATTGGCCGAAAATCCCATAGCTACACTTAACAGAAAAATACTAGGAAAAGCCCATATACGACGAATATTTTTTGTTGCTGTCGGAATAAGTATAAGTCCAAATCCTATTGACATAGTAACTGTAAGTGGAAGAAAAGGTATTATCCATGCATATTGATATGTATGTTCCATAAGAAAACAAACAAATTGAGATTTTTTTTTATTTTATAATTAATAATTGTTTCCGATTCACCAATTCTTATCTCTTTCGAAAAGAATAAACAATAATAATGAAAAAAAAATGTAATATTAATATATATATTATTTGTTATTTTATGTTAAATGTTAAATTATGTTAAATGTTGAAAGTAAAAAAAAAACTATTATTCACAGAATAAAGTATAGATAATGATTAAAAAAAAGGATCTATTCCGAACAATACATGTCTTTCACATACAACGATAAATAAAAATGAGTAACCCTTTTTTGAATGGCAGTTCCAAAAAAACGTATTTCTATGTCAAAAAAACATATTCGTAGGAATATTTGGAAGAAAAAAGGATATTTAACTGCAGTAAAAGCTTTTTCTTTAGCGAAATCGGTTTCTACTGGACATTCAAAAAGTTTTTTTGTGCGACAAACAAATAATAAAGTCTTGAGATAATCGGAATTGACATAGCCCGAAGAACTGAAAATTTTTTAAGATGAACGATTCACATTAATTAATGTATTGAACTACTCAATATTAGTTATAACTAGCTGCGGTATGTAGAATAAGAGTTTTCTGTATTGTATATTGGGTTCTTATTCTTATTAAGAATAGTATTTTTTCCTATCCATTAACTATTCACAATAGAAAATCTTAATCCTATTTTTCTATTGGGGATAGTACAATTGCCATAGAAATTGAAACTCTTTTTTTTTTATATGCCTAGCCTAAAACTTAATTGGTTTTGTAAATGTTACCTTATTTATATTATATACATATACGCAATGAAGAGTATTAATACTTAATGATACTAAAGTATCGGAATCGTTAGAAAAATTCCAAATGGATTTAGTGATGAAATTGTAATACATATGAGATCTTAGTTATTTGATTTTTTTTATTGAAAAAAAATCAATGTTTTTCATTTTGAATCCGATGAAATCGGATTCAAAATGAAAAACAAATCATCAAAAAAAATAGAAAGAAAAAGGACAATTCTTAATTCAATACCTTACCTCAACTGAGAGCAAAACTATCGAAATTTCAACTGTATCGGGGGAACTTAGTTTATAGTACGTGAAAGTTGATTGTTAAAACTGAACCTAGGACGATACTAACTAAGGATTATTTTATTGAATGAAGATTAAAATATGAATTTAAACGAGTCTTTTTTCATCGATTCTAATGTTTCCTAGACTATATTGAATCCTTGATTCTTGACGATTCAACATGAATTGGATATTATTATTTCAAGTAAGCCGCCATGGTGAAATCGGTAGACACGCTGCTCTTAGGAAGCAGTGCTAGCGCATCTCGGTTCGAGTCCGAGTGGCGGCATCCTCTAAAAGAGACACAATGTATCCTATAATGTATTGTATTCAATTTCCGATTTCAATTCTGTAATGGGACACTTTTTTTATGATATTTGTGACTTTAGAACATATATTAACTCATATCTCTTTTTCGATCATTTCAATTGTGATTACGATTCATTTCATGAACTTATTAGTCTACGAAATCGTAGCATTACGTGATTCATCGGAAAAAGGGATGATAGCCACCTTTTTCTCTATAACAGGATTATTAATTTCTCGTTGGATTTCTTCGGGACATTTTCCGTTAAGTAATTTATACGAGTCATTAATCTTCCTTTCATGTAGTTTATTTATTATTCATATAATTTCCAAGAAATTGAATCATAAAAATGATTTAAGCATAATAACTACCCCAAGTACTATTTTTATTCAAGGCTTCGCTACGTCGGGTCTTTCAACTGAAATGCATCAATCCGCAATATTAGTACCTGCTCTACAATCTCAGTGGTTAATGATGCACGTAAGTATGATGTTATTGAGCTATGCAGCTCTTTTATGCGGATCGTTATTATCAATTGCTCTTCTAATCATTACATTTCGAAACAACATAAATTTTTTTTGTAAAAGCAATAATTTCTTAATTAGACCATTTTTCTTTGGTGAGATTAAATACTTGAATGAAAAAAGAAGAAGGGTTTTTAAAAACCCTTCTTTTCTTTCATTTCGAAATTATTACAAATATCAATTGACTCAGCGTTTGGATTATTGGAGTTATCGTATGATTAGTTTAGGGTTTACCTTTTTAACCATAGGCATTCTATGTGGAGCAGTATGGGCCAATGAAGCATGGGGATCTTATTGGAGTTGGGATCCGAAGGAAACTTGGGCATTTATTACTTGGACCATATTCGCGATTTATTTACATACTAGAACAAATCCAAATTTACAAGGTACGAATTCGGCACTTATAGCTTCTATAGGATTTTTTATAATTTGGATATGCTATTTTGGGGTCAATCTATTAGGAATAGGTTTACATAGTTATGGTTCATTCACATTAACATCTAATTGAATAAGCTACATGAAAAATACATAAGAATATCGTCCCATATATAACGAAAGTTTGCTTGTTCGAGTTTTTGTTTTGACAACCTGTCAAAACAAAAACTCGAAATGCATCTCATTACAATTCTAATTCACTTTATTTTTTTGCATTGTACAGCGAACGATTTTAATTTTTTTTTTAATTAAAGAATTATAAGACTTTTTGTCTCATTAATGAAACACTATCTATAAAAGTAATTAGATAGGATAGCCTGTACCCTGTCAACTGATAACGAGAGAACGAAATCAGGATAAATACCAATCCCTATTATGGGTAGAAAGATACAAATTGAAACAAATAGTTCTCGTGGTCCAGAATCCAAAAAATTAGAGTATGGAACATTGAATAGTTTGTATCCATAGAACATCTGACGTGACATAGATAATAAATAAATAGGAGTTAATATCACTCCAATTGCCATTACAAAAGTAATTAGTATTTTTGGCATTAAAAGATATTTTGGACTAGTAATTATTCCAAAAAATACTACTGATTCCGCAACAAAACCACTCATTCCTGGCAATGCAAGAGAAGCCATCGAGAAACTACTGAACATGGTAAATATTTTTGGCATTGGGATGGATATCCCTCCCATTTCGTCGAGATAAACAAGACGTATTCTATCACAACTCGTTCCCGCCAAGAAAAAAAGTGCAGCACCAATAAATCCATGAGAGAGTATTTGTAAAATGGCTCCATTGAGTCCCATGTCGGTTATAGAACCAATTCCTATAATTGTAAAACCCATGTGAGATACAGAGGAATAGGCTATTCTCTTTTTAAAATTGCGTTGACCGAGAGAAATTAAAGCTGCATAGATTATTTGCATCGTTCCAACTATTACCAACCAGGGAGAAAATATAGAATGAGCGTGGGGTAATAATTCCATATTGATCCGAATCAATCCATATGCTCCCATTTTTAATAAGATTCCAGCTAGAAGCATACATGTACTGTAATGTGCTTCTCCATGGGTATTTGGTAACCATGTATGCAGGGGTATAATCGGCGATTTGACAGCATAAGCAATAAAGAAACCAAAATATAATATTATTTCCAATGCCACAGGATATGATTGATTAGCTAATCTTTCAAAATCTAATGTTGGTTCATTGGAACCATATAAACCCATACCTAGAACTCCTATTAAGAGAAAAATAGAACCCCCTGCTGTGTACAAAATAAACTTTGTAGCCGAGTAGAGACGTTTTTTTCCTCCCCACATGGATAAAAGTAAGTAAACAGGAATTAATTCTAACTCCCACATGATGAAAAAAAGTAAAAGGTCTCGAGAAGAAAATGATCCTATTTGACCGCTGTACATTGCTAACATCAGGAAATAGAACAATCGCGAATTTCGCGTAACTGGCCAAGCTGCTAAAGTAGCTAAAGTAGTGATAAATCCTGTCAGTAAAATGGGTCCTATGGAAAGTCCATCGATTCCCAGTCTCCAGTGAAAATCAAAAATATCTATCCATTTATAATCTTCTTCCAATTGGATTAATGGATCGTCCAATTGGAAATGATAACAGAATGCATAGGTTGTTAGAAGGAGTTCTAATAAGCATATACAAATAGTATACCATCTAAACATCTTATTTCCTCTATGAGGAAAAAAGAAAATTGAAGAACCCGCGAATATCGGCAAAACTACAAGTATTGTTAACCAAGGAAAATAACTCGTGATAAAGACAAGATATGTTTTGACCAGAAAAACCCGTGCTCGAAATAATAAATTTTATCGAGTACGGGTTTTTGTCGGTAAAGAGGAATCAAATGATTCAAGTGGAGTTTTTTGTAACGTATCAATAAGATAGACCCATGCTGCGAGTTGTTTCATCACATAAATAAACACGGACACTCAAAAAATCTGTTGGGCAGGCGGATTCACATCTCTTACAACCTACACAGTCTTCGGTTCTTGGTGCGGAAGCAATTTGCTTAGCTTTACATCCGTCCCAAGGTATCATTTCCAATACATCTGTGGGGCAGGCTCGTACACATTGAGTACACCCTATACATGTATCATAAATTTTTACTGAATGTGACATTGGATCTATAAATTCCAGTTTTGAGCATAAAAAATTTTCGATCTGGTAAAATTAGTAGTAAATGAATCATACATTTATATTGTAGACACCAGACGAAGCGGTGGTTTATCAAAATTTTAAGAATCAATATATTTCTAAACCTGTTCATGAGAAAAGTCCAAGAGACTTTGATTTCTCTTTCAACAACCATGATCCTGCGAGTTGCACATGTGAATTCAAATTGACCAACAAATTGGTCAATATTTCAATATTAATTCAAAGTATTTATTCAATATGAAAATATTTATTATTCAATAGTAAATTAATTCAATACTAAATATATATATATATATTTTATATATTTATAATAATATAATAATAAAAATCAAAATAATAATAAATCAAAATAATAATAAAATAAAATGAAAATAATAAAATTATAATAATAAAATAATTAATAATAACATATTAATTCTAATAAAAACGTATTAATTCTAATAAAATTAGATTAGAATAAATTTATATTATATTAAATAGATTAATATTCTATGTGATATTATGTATCTTATGATCATAACTAATTATTCAACAAATTCGATTGATTGATACGAGTTGATTTTCTGTTACGATGGATTGATGAAACAATAGCTAGCCCAATAGCTGCTTCAGCAGCCGCAACAGCTATAACAAAGATTGAGAAAATGTCGCCTTTTAATTGGCGACTATCAAATATATCAGAAAATGTTACGAGATTGATATTAACCGAATTGAGTATAAGCTCAAGACACATAAGTGCTCTAACCATCTTTCGACTTGTGATCAATCCATAGATACCGATAGAGAATAAATAGACACTCAAAAAAAGTACATGCTCGAACATCATTGACTAACTCCTTATCAATCTCGATTCATTTTAATATGAACAACAATTCAACCGATTCGATTGATTAGAATAGAACGATTACAGAATAAAAGAAGGTATTGGCAATAGATAGGTTTAATTAAAAACCTTATAAAAACCTTAAACCTTTCCATTTATTTTATTTATTTAGAATTTCTAAATCTTAGAATTGAAATCTTAGAATTTCATTCTAAGTATTTGTTATTGACGAGCCATAGTAATTGCACCTATCAAGGAAACTAAAAGAATTATGGAAATGAGTTCAAACGGAAGATAAAAATCTGTTGATAAATGAATACCAATTTGTTGAATGTTACTTATTAGGTCCTGTTCCATAATCTGGCTTGATCTTGTAGTCCAAAAAATTCCGTACCATGACGTATCTGGGATAATAGTAATTAGTGAAAAAAGAATACTTGTACAAACCAGTGAAGTGACCCCATCTCCAATGGTCCAAAAATAGGAATCATTGGAATATTCTGAACCATTCATGAACATTACAGCAAATATGATTAAGACATTTATAGCTCCAACATAAATAAGGAGCTGTGCGGCAGCTACAAAATAGGAATTCGATAGAATATAGAATAAGGATATACAAACAAGAACCAATCCCAACGAAAAGGCAGAAAAAATGGGATTGGTAAGTAATACTACTCCCAGACCTCCTAATACAAGAACGGATCCAAAAAATACTACAAGAATATCATGTATTGGTCCGGGTAAATCCATTATTAAAATAAGAAATTAATAAATAAGTCGAAATATTTCATGACCTTACTGAATGGTCCAGGAAAGGAAAAGGGGTTGCCCCATTTTTTTCTTGTCTTGTATATGATACATTCCTAATTGAATTAAAACTTTTTTTTTATATGGATTAATGTAGATATAGATAAAATTATCGAGAAAAGAGTAATGGGGATTGTATATTTCGAAATCATCACGAAAAATATATTCTCAGTTTAAATCAAAGAATAATTCTCAACAATCAATAATTATTAGTTATTATTTGTAGTTACTGACCAAACAAAATAAAAAAGCTTGGGTCTTTTATATCAAAACAAAATTTTAGTAATTGGTAATCGTTCTTGAATCAAAGGGTTTATCTTTGTCTATTTTGATTTGAGTCGAATTCATAACTGTTTGAATTGTATAATCTCCAATTATTGACATTGGTAACCGACCCAAAGCAATTTGATTATAATTCAATTCGTGACGATCAGAAGTGGAAAGTTCATATTCTTCAGTCATTGATAAACAGTTTGTTGGACAATACTCGACACAATTACCACAAAATATACAGACCCCAAAATCAATACTATAATTAAGCAATTGTTTTTTTTTAATATCTCTTTCAAATCTCCAATCTACAACGGGTAGATCTATCGGGCATACACGAACACATACTTCACAAGCAATACATTTATCAAATTCAAAGTGGATTCGACCACGGAAACGCTCTGATGTGATCGATTTTTCATAAGGATATTGAATAGTTATAGGTAAACGATTTGTGTGGGATAAGGTAATTACGAAACTTTGACCAATATACCTTGCAGCTCGTATTGTTTGTTGACTATAATTCATGAACCCAGTCACCATAGAGAACATATTGTAAATATCCAGGAATAAATTGATGTTTCTTTCTCTTGTTTGAAAGAGGTTATGAATCTGGGATATCGTTATCGTATTTTCTTATTTATAGTGAAACAAGTTGGGAAGAAGTTGTCAATAATAGATTACCTAAAGAAATAGGTAAAAGAAATTTCCATCCAAGATTTAATAGCTGGTCCATTCTTATCCTAGGCAAAGTCCACCTTGTTGTGATAGGAATGAACAGAAACAAATAAGCTTTAGCTAATGTAATAAAGATACCAATTGTAATTCCAAAAACTCCGGCCATTTTATTTATTCCGAAAAGTTCAGGAATAGATATGTACGGAATAGAAAAATTCCACCCACCTAAGTAAAGAACTGTTACAAATAATGAAGAAAGTAATAGATTTAGGTAAGAAGCAATATAAAATAAACCGAATTTGATACCTGAATATTCGGTTTGATAACCTGCTACTAATTCCTCCTCTGCTTCCGGTAAATCAAATGGCAATCTCTCACATTCGGCTAGAGAAGAAATTAGAAAAACAATAAACCCTATAGGTTGACGCCACAGATTCCACCCCCAAAAACCATATTTTGACTGTGCTTCAACTATATCAACTGTACTTGAACTATTAGATAATCATAGTCGATAATAACATCACTGTTCCCATCGCTATTACAAAACCGTACATGAAACTTCAGCTTCATACGGCTCCTCTATGGCCACAAATAAATGTAAGGACTGGTTCGGTATTTTCAGCCTCTTTGGAGGATAGATCGAATAAAGATACATCGGAGAGTCCCAGTCCCAAATTAGACCAATGGAATTCTGTCCGCTAGAATAAGAAAAAAAGTGCTTCCGAATTGATCTCATCCTTATAATGATAATTTTTCTTTGTTCGGTAATAACTTAATCTTTCAATAAAATATTCGTTATCAATATATATATGCATTAGTTCATGAATAATGATAAGAATTTCGTATGTATGAATACGGATATAGGAAAGAAAGAATAAATAAAGATCTTTTTTTATTTTATAAAAATTTTTATTCATTCATTCGATTATTGCATCCCATTTCTTTTGTTCCTGTTCTTCTGTCTCAGAAGAAGGTATTTAGAAAAAAATAAAGGATTAATTCGTTCTTGATAGTCATTTCTTTAATCAGTGAATAGGAGCATACTCGAGATCGGAATCGTAGGGAGATACTTCTTGATCATTTCTACCAACTTAAAGCCCTTATTATGATTCGTTTTATGCAGAAATATCTCTTTTTTTGATATCTTACATTATCCCCATTACTAATCCTTTGTGTACCTTGGTGTTCCTAACTGTCCACCGATTTTTGATTGATCCCCGGTATGTTAATACATACAAGGCAGTAGTGGAAACTCCATACAGTTGATCTTTTGCACCCGCTTCAAGATATGATGACTAATCAAAGAATCTCAATCTTGGGGTAAACAGTTTACGCTGCTTATGTTTACTTTAATTTCATTCTTGTACATAGGGAATGAGATTTTCTCTTCTTACTGCAAATTTATAAGCTGTTTTGTTTCACTCATATAACTATCTGGTTTAACTCATCGATGAATAAAAAAAATATCTATTCAATACATTCAACCTCTTTTCTTTATTTATTTCTAGGAAAGAGGTAAAAAGTTCATGTTCCAACGAATCACACGTAGAGATATTGATAACACACATAGAGTTAATGGTATTTCATAACTAATAGATTGAGCAGCAGCTCGTAAACCACCTGAAAAAGAATATTTATTATTCGATCCATATCCTGACATAAGAAGCCCAATAGGGGCGATACTTGAAATGGTGATCCATAAAAAAACACCTATACTGAGATCACCTAAAACAAGGCGGTATCCAAAAGGAATTACTAAATAACTTAGTAGAATTGATATGACCGCTATAGACGGTCCGACACTAAACAAACGAATATCTCCTCTAGATGGGAGTAGGTCCTCCTTAAAAAGTAATTTAGTCCCATCTGCTAGAGCTTGAAGAATTCCCAACGGACCAGCATATTCAGGCCCAATACGTTGTTGTATCGTTGCAGATATTTCTCTTTCTAACCACACAATTACTAGTACCCCTATTATGATTCCAAATATAAGGGTAAAAATGGATACAAACATCCATATGAATCCATAGATTTCTTTTATGGATTCCGATGTAGAAAAAGAATTGATAGCTTGTACTTCTGTCGTATCAATTATCATTTCAACGATCAACTTCTCCCATAATGATATCTATACTACCTAGTATCGTCATGATATCAGCCAATTTCATTCTTTTAACTAGCTGAGGAAGAATTTGCAAATTGATGAAACCGGGTGGACGAATTTTCCATCTCCAGGGGAAAATGCTATTATCCCCTATCAAATAAATTCCTAATTCTCCTTTTGGGGCTTCTACTCTGACATAAAGTTCTTGTTTCGACAATTCAAAATTGGGTGAAGGTTTTTTACTAATAAATCTATATTCAAAATCATTCCATTCGGAATTTTTTGCTCTATCAAAGCGTCGGACTTCTAAATTCTCATAGGGACCTCCAGGAATTCCTTCTAGAGCCTGTTGAATAATTTTTACAGATTCCCCCATTTCACCTATTCGTACTAAATAACGAGCTAATGAATCTCCTTCTTTTTGCCATTGGACTTCCCAATCGAATTCATTGTAACACTCATAATGATCAACCTTACGAAGATCCCATTGGATTCCAGAAGCTCGTAACATTGGTCCTGATAAACCCCAATTTATTGCTTCCTCTCCACCAATAATGCCCACTCTTTCAACTCGTTCCAAAAAAATGGGATTCCGTGTAATAAGTTTTTGATATTCAACAACTCCTGTTAAAGAATAATCGCAGAAATCCAAACATTTATCTATCCAGCCATGAGGTAGATCAGCAGCTACTCCTCCGATGCGGAAATAATTATGCATCATTCGCATACCTGTGGCGGCTTCGAATAGGTCATATAACAATTCTCTCTCTCTGAAAATATAGAAAAAAGGAGTCTGTGCACCGATATCTGCCATAAAAGGTCCAAGCCATAACAAATGAGAAGCTATACGGCTCAGCTCCAGCATAATTACTCTGATATAACTGGCTCTCTGAGGTACTTGAACATTTTCCAATTGTTCTGGTGCATTTACCGTTATTGCCTCTGTGAACATAGTAGCTAAATAATCCCAACGTGTTACATAAGGAAGATATTGTATAATTGTTCGGTTTTCTGCTATTTTTTCCATTCCTCTGTGTAAATATCCCAATATGGGTTCGCAATCAATAACATCTTCACCATCGAGAGTAACGATCAGTCGAAGAACACCATGCATTGATGGGTGGTGAGGGCCCATATTGACTATCATGAGATCCTTTCTTGTAGCCGGTATAGTCATATTTTTTCTTCCTTAATTCATTATTCCACGAATTCCTCAAAACGAGGTTCATCAAAATGAAAAATCTAATAAAATAACTATTAAAAAAAATTCAAACGATTAAATTAACGAGTTTTTGGTTCCCGAATATCCAACTGATCCATTAATTTCTTATAACGGACTCTATTTTTCTTTGACAAATAAGCCAGGAGCCGTTGACGTTTTCCCAGAATTATTCGTAGACCTCTTTGGGATAAAAAATCTCTTTTGTGCAATTCCAAATGGGAAGTAAGTCTACGTATCTTACTGGTAAAACTTAATACTTGAAATTCAACAGAACCCCTGTTTTCTTCTTTTTCTTCTTGTGAAATAACTGAGATGAATGAATTTTTGATCATAAAAAAATTTTTCTATCTTTTTTTCTTTCCCATGGATTTATTTTACTTTACCGAATCGATCAGGAAAAATAAAAATAATAATCTTTATGTCAGTTATTTTAATCTAGTACACACAAAATTTGGATTTTTTCCTATTTTTTTCTATTCTATCCAAATCAAATTGAAAATTTGATTTGGATAGAATAGAAAAGAAAGAGAAAATACATTTCTACATTCATGGAAGAGAATGATTTCTTTGTACCTAAAAGGATTCTGCCGATTTCGTCCTAGATCCAATTGAGTTGATACGCCATTAAATCCGTGTCATGTACCAGAATGTAATACAGCGTATATGTATATCTTTCGGCTTTCATCTACCGAAAAATATCACAGATATATAGGAAATATACAATTAACAAATTCTGAATCGTGGATACATATATATCCTCGACATACTGAAACGACTGCCATTATTGGTATTAAACCAATAGCGATTCATACAAGCTAAATCTTCTAATCGGTAATTGGGCCAAAGAAACAATTTGCATTTAATGAATTTATTTGTATCTGTATTAGTATTAAAATGCTTGTCCTCATTCAAAAATTTTCCAGAGTTTCTTATGTTGCTTTTTTCATTGCAAAATACTAGATTTCTATCCACAAAATTCCAATTACGAGAATTAAAACAAATTAGAATTCTCAATTCTCTACGACGTCTAGGAGATAGAATATTTTCAGGAACAAAGAAATCATAATTACTTTTGTCTCCATTCACAAGCATATTGCCGTGTCTTGCAACGGATTTATCAAAATTATTCTTATCAACATATCTTTTTTTTATACATTTTCTGTTAGTTTGGTGCTTAATTTTATCGATCAATGAAATACCTAGGGTTTGATATATAATAAATTTTCCATCCCTTTTTATAGATAAACGAATCGGTTCGACAATCAATATTCCTTTTTTTATCAATCCTGTAAGAGCTGGATCTTTATGAATTAGCATTCCATCCATATTTATCTCTCCTCTTTGAATCGAGGATATAGCAATTTTACTTGGATTTATCGATCTAAGTAGGTGACAATATACCTTGATATTATCGATCATTCTTTGATTCAAGGAGTCATCCCATCTTAATTGAAAAAGGAAATATTTTTTCAGGAAGAAATGGAATTCTGTTTCCTTCTTTTTCTTGGATTGTTTTTCCTTTTTACCTTTTTTAATGTCTGATCTCGCGTAATTGTCTTCAACATTTTTTTTTTTGTTTTGTTTTCGTAGATCTGATCCAAGATTTTCTTGTCCCTGTTGTTCGTTTTTTTCTTGGTTGGAATTTTCTAATTTAAGATATTCTTTTTGATTAGGTGATATCTGAAGATTTTTTTTTTGATTTTGATTTATGTTGATGCTTTTATTTTGACTAATATTTTCATAGAAATCAAAATCAAAAAGAAGAAATTTGATTGGTATGATCCATGGTTTAATCCTATATGCATCAAAGAGTGGCACAAATTCTGGGAGGAACCAGAGTTCTAGATTTGATATGGTACGATAAACCCTTTCTTGATTCATTCCCATCCAATCAAAAAAGTGTTTTTTTTGATTGGATGGTTTAATTCCTTGATGAATTGTCTTAGAAAAAATGTCTTTTCTAAGACAAATATGGAGAATTCTACAATCAAAATATTTTCTATCCAGATTTTTATGTGTAGCAATAATATATTCCTTTTCTAGATAATTACTAATAGGTATACTTACCAATACATAAAATGATTCGGGTTTCAGTGTATTGAAATTGTATGGAATTTCTTGGTCTCCTTTTACTTGTAATGTTGATTCATAAATATATGAGTCCTTCCTATTCCCATAATTCATATATTTATATGATAAAAGATCATATCTGTAGTGTTTTTTAAATTTTTCTTTTTGACTCGTCAATGAATCCACTGCCATCGCATAGTAATTTTGCTTCATGTAATGAATTAATTGGTCTTTTTCTTTTTTATGTGAATCAAATTTAATTGAGTTTTTATTTTGAATCATAGAACGTTGGTTGATTCTATTTCGCCATTTTTGAGGTACTAATCGAGACCATTTTGTCTGAGATAAATTGTATTGATAATGGCCCTTTAACCAGTTTTTCCATTCATTTTTTCCAGACTTATAAATTTTCTTTTGCTTTGCTTTGGAATCAAATATTCCTCGTGTCATACAATAATCCTTGATTTTATCCTTAATAAAAGAATGGGTCCTGGTATATTGAAGTACAGATCTCAAGTGATACTTGTTAAGTAATTTGGTTTGTGATAATTTGTAAAATACATATGCTTGGGACAAGGAGGATAAATCATAATTATAATAATAATAAATATTTGAATTATTATTACTGATATTTGTATTAGAAAACGATTTTTTTATAGTCGAAATAAAGTTCATTGTATTTTGATCTGTTTCATCAATTCCTTCTCGATTTGTTTCATCGTTGTAAATCGATTTTGTGATAATTTTTTTTATTGATTCAAGGAAAAGTTGTGCATTGATCCTAAAAATAGTAATCATACGTAGAAAGATATCTATGTATATTTTTTCAATGAATGATTTCATAAAAAAATTTAATTTACGTATAAATCGGATCTTTTTTCTTTTAAATATCTGCAAAATATGTTTCCGTGATTCCGATTTTTTATCATCACAAGTTAGAACTATTTTTTTCTTGTCTTTTGTAATTCGTTCTAGTTCTATTTGATTTCTGATTGTGACTGTCCTATCAGCAAGATCCTTTATTTTTTTTTCTATGAGTGAGTAATTTGCCCAATTCGTGGATCGAATTCGAATGGTTGATTCGCGAATAATCTTATTATTTATTTTAGAATCTCTTACATTTTCATTCGGTTTATATACTTTTACCTTCCTCAATTCAAATAAGAAAATGGGGTTTACTTTTTCAAGTTCCTTCATTTTTTGTTTTATAACTAGAACCATTTTGATAACCCATCTTTTTTTTTCTTTAAAAACTTTTAGAACTTTTACTTTTCTAATTTTTTTTTTGAGTTCTTTATAAATAGGTTTCAAAAAAGAAGGCCGTTTTCGGGGAGAACCAAAAGGAACTTCTGCTTCCATTCCCCAAATTGTTAAAAAACAAAAATCTTCTTTTTTTCCTTTTTTTTTTTTCATTGGATCTCTATGATGAGATCGTATTTTAGATCTTCGCCAAGGTTTAAGAAAGAAAGGAAATAGAATCTTTATCTGAATACCGTCTGTTAACCAATTTTTTGGAAATTCTGTTTCCGATAATTGAACACCATTATAGGTGCATTTAACATGTGTTTCTCTATTCCATTCCTTCAAATCCTCATACCACTCGGACGATTGGAATAATAAAATACGGACAATATTTTTAGCTATTATCAATGAAGGCAATACAATGTATTTTCTAAGAAAAGAATGGGTTACTAACATTGAACTTCTTATTACTTGAGCAAATATAACGTTATCCCAAGTTTCTGAAATTGCTATCCGTTCATTTTCCTCTTTTTTCTCCTCGTTTTTTTTTTTCTTTTCTTTTGTCTCTTCCTCTTCAAAATTGGAAATTTTCAATTCCGGTTCTCTCTCGACCGAATTCCTAAAAATGAGATTCATCATTTCAGAGATATCAAAAGAAGAAAAAAAAAATGTTTTGTCTATTCGATCCAAAAAAAGGGGGGAATGCGCATTTGCTTGAAACATTTGCCAAATAACTGTTTTACGTCTTTGAGTACGCATGGATCCTTTTATTATATCCCTACGAAAATCCGATTGTTGCGAGTAGCGTATCAAAGCCACCTCTTCTGTTTGATCACTATCAATATTATTATCCTTATTAGTAATAGAATTGGTATTATTCTCATTTTCAGTATAAATTATCACACGTTTGGCTTTTCTTGAACGAATTTCATTATCTTCCGTCGATTTTTCCTCATTTTCTTCCTCCTGTTCTTCCAAAACATTGGTCAATTTATATGACCATCGAGGAACCTTTTTACTGATTTCTTCTATTCCAATAGATTCATTTCTAGTTGTTTGATCATTTGGATCAATTGTAATTATATCGAATACAAATTTCAAAGATTTTGCTTGACTTTCTGAATCAATTTTTCTTTGTTCTGCCAATAAAGAACAGTTTTTCAAAAAAAAATTGGGTGTGAATTCAAAAGAAAGTGAAGTTAAGGAATTACCAATATAATTCAAAAATGATTTACCACCACCAAGACCAAGTGAATTCTTTTGATTTTCAAATTCTCGGAAATTATTAGGAAGTAGCTCATGGATCTTATTTATCCAAAGACTTTTTATGGAATCTTCCATATAAGGGAAAAAATCATTCATGATTGTACGTAAATCAAAAATTTTTATTGCTCCACGGCATGGTCCGCTCAATAAAGGATCATATGTTTTGGTCAAGCATTCTTGCTCATGATTGCAAAATCTAGTCCTTTTTTCTAGCATATCTAGAGAAAGAAATCCCTTTTCTTTTTTTTCTTTTTCTAGAGCTTTTATTCGACTTATTAATTCATTGCTCAAGTTGTATTTTTTTTGTTCATTGGTATAAACCCAATAATTATACAGGTCTCCATGGGATAATTTTTTTGTCGTGTACAAAGACCGTTCTATCATTTCCGAAAAAGTCGATAAACTAGGTGGATATGTAAAAGATATTTTTTGTTTCCCATTACTTGGACATGTATAAAAAAAATATTGTGACATTTCATTTCGTACAGCATTTTCAAACCGATCATTTTTTATATATCGCAATGGACAATTCCATCGTTTATAATCGAAAAGAAAAGTCACAAGAGGTTTTTCAAACCAGAAATAAGTCTTTTCATTTTTCTCTTCTTTAAGTCTTCC